TCTCAAAAATACTTTTTAGAATTAAGTTAAAATTTGGGACTAAGTCTCATGTATTGCAAAAAACCTCTTTTTTGCAATATTTGTCCGTTAGACTAAGATAAAGGGAAGGAAGAAGGGGAGTTAATGTGCTAATTACCCATCCTGAATTTAGTCCTTCCCGTGGATTATTGTCCCAACGAATAATTAGAAGAGTGAATAATTCTAATAGTCGAATTTTAATTTAATTCGAGAACAAGTCTCTGTTCATAAAAAAAATACGTAATTTCCAGATTGAATTGTTAGGATTAAACAAAAGGATTCGCAAATAAAAGTGCTAATGCTACAACCAGTCCATAAATTGTTAAAGCTTCCATAAAAGCCAAACTAAGCAATAAAGTACCTCGGATTTTTCCTTCTGCCTCTGGTTGTCTCGCGATACCTTCAACAGCTTGGCCCGCAGCGGTACCTTGACCAACTCCAGGTCCAATAGAAGCAAGACCGACGGCCAAGCCAGCAGCAATAACAGAAGCGGCAGAAATTACTGGATTCATGATAAGCTCCTCAAAAAAAAAAAAAAAAAATAGTTAATGATACAATCTTCCAATGACTTCAGTTAAAATAACTAAAAACTCAAATTAAAGTAATAATATTTATTATTGAACTATCAGAACTATCTTGATATCTGTTTTTTAGTTCCTATTCACTGGCCCCTTCTAAATCCAATATATCTATTTAGATATCTAAGTTTTTGATTCCATTTTTTTTTTTGAACCATTCTTTCACTCCTTCATCCTTTATTTCATCTTTTTATTGATTTAATTCACATCCAAAGACGAAAAGAAAAAATGGAAAATGAAATCCCAATCAAACAAAAACTAAATTTAAAAGAGTGGTAGGACAGATTAGATAAATCCTTAGTTCATATATAACTAGTCAATATTTAATATCATATATACATGTCTTTTTTACATAACGCAAACTAACCATTCATATTTGAATGTTAAATTCAATTAGATTCTAGAAATTGTCTTCAAAATATCCACAAGAATTAGTTTAGCATAGAAATGAATATTAGTCAGCGAAATTCCTGCAATTTATTATTTATTAAAATTTGATTTTGGTCAATCGTTGAATTAAATTAAATTGATTAGAGGAATCATTCTAAAAAAAAATCTTTTTGATCTCTTTCCTTTTTTATTCCAATTTACAATTCCTTACACAGTTGTGAATTTATGTCCCTAAATGGATTATCCATACATTGTTCTTAAGCTAGCCTAAAAAAAAAAACATTTCAAAAAACTAATCAATGATGACCTTCCATAGATTCGCCTATATAAGCTGCAGCTAAAGTTGCAAAAATAAGAGCTTGAATACCACTTGTAAATAATCCAAGGAACATAACGGGTATAGGAACTACTAAAGGTACTAAAGAAACAAGAACAACAACTACTAATTCATCAGCTAATATATTTCCAAAAAGTCGAAAACTAAGCGATAAGGGTTTTGTAAAATCTTCTAAGATATTAATGGGTAAAAGAATTGGAGTTGGTTGAACGTATTTACTAAAATAACTTAATCCTTTTTTGCTAAGACCTGCATAGAAATATGCTACTGACGTCATTAAAGCTAAAGCAACAGTCGTGTTGATATCATTCGTTGGTGCAGCTAACTCCCCTTGGGGTAACTGTATAATTTTCCACGGTAAAAGAGCACCTGACCAGTTTGAAACAAAAATAAATAAAAACAGAGTTCCAATAAAAGGGACCCATGGACGATATTCTTCTCCAATCTGAGTTTTGCTCACGTCTCGAATGAATTCAAGAACATATTCAAAGAAATTTTGGCCATCAGTTGGAATAGTTTGTGGATTCCGAACCGATAAAACGGCAGAACCTAATAAGATAGCAATTACAACCCAAGAAGTAATAAGTACTTGGGCATGAACTTGGAAACCTCCTATTTGCCAATAGAGATGCTGGCCCACTTCTACACCAGATAGATCATATAACCCCTTTAGTGTGCTGATCGAACATGATAGAACATTCATATTGCCCTCTGATAGAAATAAAATACGAACTTGAAATTAAATTATTTTGATTCAATCATCTATTTTCTTCGACTTGCTCATTTGAATTGTATATTTTGGTTTTGTATAGCAACGAAACAAATGATATACTATTCATATTCACAGTTTTTTTATCTCTTTTTTTTGTACGATTTAAGAGTAATAACTAATTCCATAAATCTAAACCCAGGTGGTTAAAAAAAAAATCAATTATTTATCTTATTATTAATCAAGAATTTTGTATATAGCTAGAACGCCCTTCACAAATTGCGAAGATTAATTTGTTAAGAATTAATCGAATTGAAGCTATAGCGTCATCATTCGCTGGAATCGAAATATCTGCAAGATCGGGATCACTATTTGTATCAATTAAAGAAATTGTTGGAATTCCCAAAGTGATACATTCTCGAAGAGCCGTATATTCTTCTTGTTGATCGATGATGATTACAATATCAGGCAACTCTGTCATATATTTAATCCCACCTAGATATGTTTGCAAATGAGATAATTGTCTCGTCAACACAGCTGCATCTCTTTTAGGAAGACACTTGAGTTTCCCTGTCTTTTGTTCTGTTCTTAAGTCCCTAAACTTATGAAGTCGTGTTTCTGTAGTGGACCAATTTGTTAACATACCGCCGAGCCATTTTTTATTAACATAATGACACCGAGCCCTTATCGCAGCCCGCCCCACTGAATCAGCTGCTTTATTTTTGGTACCAACAATTAAAAATTGTTTTCCCCTACTTGCTGCATCAAAAACTAAATCACAAGCTTCGGCTAAAAAACGAGCTGTTCTAGTCAGATTTGTGATATGAATACCTTTACGCTTTGCAGATATATAAGGAGCCATTCTAGGATTCCATTTCCTAGTACCATGACCGAAATGAACTCCTGCTTTCATCATCTCTTCCAAATTTATGTTCCAATATCTTTTTGCCATTTCTCCTCACACTTTCTCTTTTTTTTTTTTTTGAAAAAAAAAAAAAGCCAGGTACCCCTAAACTAAAATAAATAATTGTTCCGATGGAACCTTCTCTACTACTGGAGATTGGCCGTTTATGCCCAATCAAAACCATTCCTTTCTTGTGATTATTATCTTTATTACTGTTAAAAAATTAACAAATCAAATGACTACAGCAAACAACAAATAATTAAGAAGTTCCAAACAAAATAGGAATCTGCAGAAATCTGCTATTGCTATTTAGAACCATTAAAGCCTATCAAAGATTCTTTTTCAGGTGTATTATGTAAATTTTTGGAAATACAAGAGTCAAATAATTCCCTATGGTACAAAAAAATATCTCTCATTTCTCGCTCGAATAAAAAAAAATTCTTTGTTTTTTTAAAGTTTGTATGTTGCCTTGAACAATGCACTAATCCTTTGAATCCGGTTCCAGCAGGGATCATCTCCCCTAGAACAACGTTTTCTTTCAGTCCTTTCAACCAATCGATACGACCACGCAGAGCAGCTTTTGATAAAACTCGAGCAGTTTCTTGAAAACTTGCTTCGGATATAAAACTTTGAGTATTCAGAGATGCTCGAGTTATTCCTAACAAGATAGGGCGATAAGAGATAGGTTCTTCTAAAGCACGTCCCGCTCGTTCTGCTCGTAACAATCCAATAAGTTCTCCAGGTAAAAAAACATTAGAAATTCCCTCTTCTGAAACTAACACTTTTGATGTTATTTGACGTACAATAATTTCAATATGCTTATTATGAATCTGCACTCCTTGAGATCGATAAACCTTTTGAATCTTATTAACCAAAGAAATACGACTTTGTACTATAGTTAGCTCAGCACCAATCAAGAATCCCCAAGGAATTCCAAGAAGTCTTGGAATATGTTTGTTCCAAGTCTCAACCCTATTTTCTAAGTTCATTGATATTGAATCAATGGAACGTACTTCTAAAACCTGTTCAACTTTTGGCAGACCTTGTGTTATATCACCAGATCTCGATTTTTCATAGATAAATGTAACTAATGTATCTCCCTTGTAAAGAATTTCTCCATAATGCCCATGAACAGTTGCTCCTGGAGTAGCCAAATAAGGCTTAGCTGATCTCAGTACTACAGAGTCAATTTGAACGATTAAAACTTGACCCGATTTTTGGTCTGGTCCTTTTTTGGCTATACATACATTTTCACAAATCAATTGTCCCAGACTAATTATTGTGGACGTTTCTTCACAACGATTATGATTATAATTTTGATAAAGAAAATACCAATTTAAATTGAATGGATTCAAAATAATATTACTATATGGATCGGGATTATAAAAGATCCCATTTTCATCCATTAAATAATATTGATTTCCTTGAAAAAGATGTTTGAAATTGTGAAGTTGCAAATATTTAATTCTCGAAATCTGATTATGAGTTATTAAAGGGGAAAATGAATAAAAATTGGCAAATTGAACGGCTGTTCCTAAAGGACCCAAGGAATTTCTAATTTCAATTAGAGGATTTTTATTCATTGATTTGTTTATCACATTGTGATATTTTACATGATTGAATGGATCCATTCGAAAACAATTAGATGATGATAAAATTAGCAAAGATTGGGATTCCTTATTTTTTTTATTCAACAACATACGAATAGTTCCGTGATTTTTACTAAGTGATTGTTGAATCCCCCCCTTGGAATAAAGGAAATCAAATGGATTAATCTGATCTGATTCATTATCAGAGATGAATCCCGAATATGACAGATGATTCCTTTTTCTGATATAGGACATGTGAGATTTCACTAAATCGATTCTTAAGAAATCTCGAATCAGACCATTTGTACTTATTTCAACAAAGAAAGCACGGACCTCTTTGAGAAAAGAACTCTTGTTGTCTTGGTTCCAATTCAAGACTAAACAAGTTCGAACCAATTGAACACTTGTGTCAGAAATTCCCAGAGTTGGTTTTGTATTTCCATAAAGGATATAATTGACAACTCGAAGTTGCATA